TCGCCCATTAATACAATCCCAACATTTTTGGATTCCAAATTCAGAGCAATACCTCTAGTCCCTTCTGCAAATTCAACTAATTCACCTGACATTATTTCACCAAGACCTATAATACGAGCAATCCCATCCCCCACTTGAACTACGCGACCTATATTCTCAATTCCTACTTTCCTATTATATTGTTCAATACGTTCGCGGAGAATTTTATGAATTTCGTCGACTCGAAGGGTTGCCATTCTTGAATCTTTTTTTTCGCAAGCAAGGGGAAAAATAATGCCTAAATTCTAAACGAAAGTAGGAGTTCAAGGCCTAATAAATTTTATTATTTCTTCCATTCTATGGTCCCGAGAATGCCAATATTAGCACGAATCGTACGGAAATGTAACTCGGTATTCAAACAACTATTCAGAGTTCCTAGAGCTCCTTGTACGGCTTGTTGGAAAACCCGTTGTCGGACCTGATTCATCGCTCTTTGTTTTTCAAAATAAAGGGTTTCATTTTTAGACTTTTCTAATTGTTCCAAACTAATAGAAGTAGCATTAATCAAATTTGCTTTTTCTCGTTCTATCTCAGAGTATCCATTCATCCGATACTCATCCGCTTCTAGTTCGACTTTCTGTAATCGAAGCCGAGCTTTTTCGAGTTGTTCAAGGGTGCCTCTACGCAATTCTTCCGAATTTCGAATAGTACTTAAGATCCTCTGTTTTCGATTATCTAATAAATCTTTTAATGAAAGTAGATTATCTTGCTATTAAGTTTACAACTTTTATGATCTCTTCCCGAACCAAACATGAATCTTTCGATTCATTTGGCTCTCACGCTCCTTTTTTTCTTTTTTGCTATGTATTATGGCTATTTCCATATTTTTTTTATGTAATGAGCCTATCCTCTATCCTCTTTTCTCTTTGTATTTCAATATACCGAAACTTCTATAAGACTAGATAAATCTTCTATAAGACTAGATAAATATTAAGAGGACTCTTCTGACTAGATAAAAATCTATCATGGTCAGCAAAGTTGTTTCTTTATTTTTGTTTGCTCTGTTAGTTAACAATTTCAATTTCATTAAGAAAAAAAACTAAATAAATGGAAAATGAAAATTGCTAGAATTCTTTTTTTTCCTTAAATCCAAAAAATTTCTCTTTTTTTGTATACACAGGTCGTCGATTCGGCATTGGAAAAAGGGCAGGGTGCCCTTCTAGTAAATAGTTCAAACCACTTTATCGATATGAGTGTTCTATATCAGATAAATTCTACACTAGCTATTTCCCGTTTAAAGCATTTGGATACTAATAAAGCATTTCGATACTAATATAGTTGTAGAAAGAGTACCCCTTTTTGCCTGGACTTCAAGCAGTTTAGCTTTAACCGTGTTAATGGTCTCACATTATTGGTCTATAGAGAATCAAAGTAAATTTACCAATGAGTCGCGAAATGCTATGGTTCTTTCATATGATTTCTGAAGTTATTCAGAAGTAATTCGTTGAGATCGTGCACCTTTATTTATCCCCAAAATACTAAAAAATATTCTAAAGTGCAGCCGGATAGATCCAATCTATTCTTGAAATAGACAACTCGCACACACTCCCTTTCCAAAAAAAATCAATACGCCAACCACTACAGTTAGATTTATTAGATTTGTTGCTAAAATATCGGTATTAAGCCCGAAACTCCCAGCGAATGGCCAGTGAGCTAAAAAAACAAAAGAATGGGTTACATTTTTCATATGCTCTCCTCTTATAGATAGGACGAACAAAGAAGAAAGTTTTTCGATCACTTACTTCGCTCGCCCCTTTTTTATCGGTTTTTTTAATGCAATTTTTTTAATGCAAATAGATTCAATCTAATAATTTCTTTTAGATTAAGTCTTAGGTCGCGTTTGACTTGTGAAAGATCTCCTTTGTTAAAATGTTCCCAAAATTACTAAAATAAAAGGAAAAAGACTTTCCACTATCCTAAACTAAGGACGGGAAGGAAGAGGGCGAGCATATCTTCTACCTAAATTGATCATGCTCAAATCAACCCTTCCCGGGGTATTGTCTGTCCCGATAAATAAAAAATTCCTGGAATAATAAATAAAAGTATTGATATACTTGGAATTACAGAAGCAAATACCAATTTACTAAAAAAAGAAAAAAGTATCTAATCTAAAGGACTCATTTTCTTTTTTAGGATTAAACAAAAGGGTTCGCAAATAAGAGCGCTAGTGCCACAACCAGTCCATAAATTGTTAAAGCTTCCATAAAAGCTAGACTAAGCAATAAAGTACCTCGTATTTTCCCTTCTGCTTCTGGCTGTCTCGCAATACCTTCTACAGCTTGTCCTGCAGCAGTACCTTGACCAACTCCAGGCCCAATAGAAGCAAGCCCTACGGCCAATCCAGCAGCAATAACGGAAGCAGCAGCAATTAGTGGATTCATGGTGAGTTCCTCGTGTCAAAAAAAAAAAAACAAATGGTTAAGGATACAATCAACCAAGAAATTATTACTTTTCACTTGTAAGCTCTATTGAAATGATAATCTAAATCGTCTGAACTATTTCGAGATCTCATTTTTAGTTTCTTTTCTAATCATTAGAGATTTGTGTAAATTCATATGATTTTCATTATTCTATTTCTCTTTCTTTCCAACCAACCACCCTTTCCTTCCATCCTTTTTTTTTTTACTCTTCGATATTCTTGAGTTCTCTTTTTCCCCTTCATCTAATCCATAATAAAAGACAAAATACAGGAAGAACCCCTATTGAAATCGAACTAATCCAAATCCAATAGGAATCAAATTAAGGTATACAATTGATAACAATATCCTGCATAGAACTCGATATGGAATGCTGCATAGAACTGGATATGGAATCCAATTCCATATCGGGGGGAATTCTATAGATTGGATTAGATAATGAATCTAACTTTGAAATCAAAAAAATCCTATATACATTTGTTTCCTCTATTTTGTTTGTGTATTTTCTCATTTTCTATTGAATCCAATTCCAAAATAATTCCGCACAAAAGATGACTGTCTTATAGACATTAAGGATATAGATCTAACCGGATTCCGCCCCCCCCCCTGAATGCATATATAATTTAACAATTCCGTAATATAGTCTATTCTCTCTCCTACAACTCTAGGTTATATATTCATACGCATTTCGAACTAGTTAGTTTTCTAACCAGGAGGATTATCTGGAACCATGCATGAATTGGGCTAAGCTAAAAAAAAAAAAAGACTATTTCGAAAATGAGTCAATTCAATGATGACCTTCCATCGATTCACCTATATAGGCTGCGGCTAACGTTGCAAAAATAAGAGCTTGAATACCGCTTGTAAATAATCCAAGAAACATGACCGGTATAGGGACTACTAAGGGGACTAAAGAAACAAGAACAACAACGACTAATTCATCCGCCAATATATTCCCGAAAAGTCGAAAACTAAGCGATAATGGTTTTGTGAAATCTTCTAGGATGTTAATTGGTAAAAGGATTGGGGTTGGTTTAATATATTTCTCGAAATAACTCAATCCTTTTTTGCTAAGACCCGCATAAAAATATGCCGCTGATGTGAGTAAAGCTAAAGCAACAGTAGTATTTATATCATTCGTGGGCGCTGCTAATTCCCCGTGGGGTAACTCTATAATTTTCCAAGGTAAAAGAGCACCCGACCAATTCGAAACAAAAATAAAAAGGAACATAGTTCCAATAAAGGGGACCCAGGGACCATATTCTTCTCCAATCTGAGTTTTGCTTAAATCTCGAATAAACTCAAGGACATATTCGAAGAAATTTTGACCGTCGGTTGGGATGGTTTGTGGATTCCGAACAGCTAAGATAACTGAACCTAACAAGATAGTAATTACGACCCAAGAAGTGATTAGTACTTGGGCATGAATTTGGAAACCTCCTATTTGCCAATAGAAGTGTTGGCCTACTTCTACCCCTGATATATCATACAACCCCTTGAGTGTTTTAATGGAACATGGTGTAATATTCATATTGTCCTCTAATAAAAATAGAACTTCAAAAAAGGAATTCTTTTGATTCAACCATCTCTTTCTCAACTTAGCTGAAGTATTAATCTTATAATTTTATATTTAGGATACCAAGAAATCACATCAAATGATAATATATATCAATACCCTCTAATATATATCAATATTCCCTTTCTTTTATCTATGCAAAACAAAAAGGAATAGTAACTGATCTGATAAATCTACTTAGTTGCTTAAGAATTAACTATTCTTCTTAATCTTAATCAACGATTTCTTATATAGAGAGAACGGCCCTCACAAATTGCAAATACTAATTTGTTAAGAATCAATCGAATTGAAGTCATAGTGTCATCGTTGGCAGGAATCGATATATTCGCGAGATCTGGGTCACAATTTGTATCCACTAAAGAAATAGTAGGAATTCCCAAAATGGCACATTCTCGAAGAGCTATATACTCTTTTTGCTGATCAAGGACGATCACAATGTCAGGCAACCTCGTCATATATTTAATCCCGCCGAGATATCTTTGCAAGGTGGATAATTTTCTCTTTAAGATTGCCACATCTCTTTTTGGAAGATGGTGGAATTTTCCCATCTTTTCTTCCGCTCTTAAGTCTCTAAATTGAGAAAGTCTAGTTTTGGTAATCGACCAATTCGTTAACATACCACTGAACCACTTTTTATTAACATAATGACAACGAGACCTTATTGCAGCTGATGCTACTAAATCCGCTGTTCTTTTTTTGGTACCAACAATTAAGAAGCTTTTTCCCTGACTTGCTGCATCAAAAACTAAATCACAAGCTTCTGATAAAAAACGAGCCGTTCTAGCGAGATTTGTAATATGAGTACCTTTACGCTTTGCCGAGATGTAAGGGGCCATTTTAGGATTCCATTTCTTAATACCATGACCAAAATGAACTCCTGCTTCTATCATCTCTTTCAAATGGATGTTCCAATATCTTCTTGTCATTTTTTCCACACTTCCCTTTTTTTTCTTTTTTTCGTCTTACCATTACGGAATTTTTTCTTTTTGAAGATTAAGAAAGAGCCTAAATATCTTGAAATAAATAAAAATTGTTCCGATGGAACCTTCTACTCAGAATTGGCCATTGATACATGATATAAACATAGCCTTAATGAATTAACTGACTTCTTTTATCTTTTATTTAGTAAAATATGAAAATACAAAATCTAAAATAAGACCTGTTAGCATTCTAAGGTCAAAAATCTAGTTTAAATTAAACTAAAAAAAAATCTGCTTTATGTATCCTTAAATCGTATAAATGGGAGTAAATGGGGGGTCTGATGTTTCATAGAAATTGTTTGTTACGTCAGAATCAGAAGAAACTAATTCTGTATGGAGAAACAACATATCTCTCATTTCCGACGTGAATAGATTTTTTTTTTGAATTTCGAAATAAAGGTTCTTGTCTTGTGAGGAACGATGCACAAATTTTTGGAATCCGGTACCAACAGGTATAATTCCCCCCAGAACTACGTTTTCTTTCAGGCCTTTCAACCAATCAATACGACCTCGTAGGGCAGCTTTTGCTAAAACTCGAGCAGTTTCTTGAAAACTTGCTTCAGATATGAAACTTTGGGTATTCAGGGAAGCCCTTGTTATTCCCAATAAGATTGCCCGATAATAGATCGATTCATCCAAAGCACGCCCTGCTCGTTCCGCTCGCAATAGTCCTATTAATTCCCCGGGTAAAAAAACATTAGACATTCCATCCTCGGAAACCCGTACTTTTGATGTTACTTGGCGTATAATAATCTCTATATGTCTATTATGGATCTGTACCCCTTGGGATCGATAAACCTTTTGGATCTTATTAACCAAAGAGATACGACTTTGGGCGATGGTTAGCTCAGCTCCAATCAAGAATCCCCAGGGAACCCCAAGAATTCTTGGTATACGCTCATTCCAATCCTCAATTCTCCTTTCGAGATTCGGCGATAGTGAATCAATTGAACGTGCTTCGAATATTTGTTCTACTTTTGGAAGACCTTGCGTTATATCACTAGATCTGGATTTTTCATATATAAAGGTAACTAACCTATCTCCTTTGTAAAGGGTTTTTCCATAATGACCATGAACAGTTGCTCCTATAGTGGCCAAATAAGGCTTAGCTGCTCTTATAACAAAGGAGTCCATATTAACAATGTAAATTTGACCTGATTTTTTTATGTGCGATTTAAATAGACATACATTTTCGCAAATAAATTGTCCAAGCTGAATTATTGCCAATGTCTCCTCCCATGAGTCATGATTGAGAAAGTGCCAATTCAAATGGAGTGGATTCAACATGATGTTACTGTCTAAATTCGAAATCCTTTTATTTTCATCTATTAAAGAGTATTTAAGCCCTTGAAGTACTTGGAAGGTTTGTTTCAAATTGTCAAGGAACAAGTATTTTTTTAACAAGATCTGATTATGCGTTAATAAATAGTAAGATGAAGAAAAATTCGATATATTAGGTACAATAGCCCCTAAGAGCCCAAAAATATCTCGAATAGGAATTCTAGGATTCGATTCTTTTACCGCATTGGGATATTTTGAATTCTTGAATAAACCAATTCGAGAACAGTTGGATGCCGACAAAATCATCAAAGATGCGTAGTCTTTATTTCGATTCAACAAGGTGCCAATAGCTTCTTGATGTTGGCTAAGTGATTTAATCTTCGCCTTGGAATAAAAGGAATTGGTATTGTTGCGATCTAACCTATTATTGGGAATCGGTCCTGCACTTATCCTATCATACCTTCTTCTTGTATATGAAATAGTAGACTTGACTAACTCAATTCTTAGGAAATCGCGAATCAGATCATTTGTTCTTAACTCAACAAGGGAAGCACGAGCCCCCTCTTTTTCTTCTTGTTCCCAATTCACTACCAAGCAAGTTCGAACGAATTGACTATTCGTGTGATAAATTCTTTGAGTTAACTTGCTATTTTCATGAGAAATAAAATTGACAAGTCGAAGTTGTAGATTATCCTCTTCTTGCAGGAGATCTTGCGGGAAAAGTCTTGCTAAATTTCTCCCTTCGTCCATTTCATATGCGGTTGCGGGTCGAACCGAAACAAAATACTTTTCCTTGCTTTTTAGAATTTTTTTCCGTTGAACATAAACCCAATTTTTTCTTTTTTTTGAGTCCTTATAATCTTTTTTTTCTCTTTCTGGTGGTATCAAACTGGCGCCGGATATCTTATCCGCCTCTTCAGGGAAATAAATATCTCCGGAAAAGATTTTTAATTCCGTATGGCTTTTTTTTCTCTTCACTCGGACCAATCCACCTAGTCGACTTCTTGTATTTTTTGTGAGTTGTGTATCCACTCCAATAATACTATTGTCAAGTACCTTTAGCGATGAGGATCTTGGCAAGATATGCAGTTCTTGAAGAATGAAAAAAAACCGATCTACTTCTTTTTTATATTTTAGAGTAAATTCTTTTGTTCCTCGATGCTCAATAAAAGCCTCTTTTTTTAAGATAGAATCTTCCTCTGGGCTCCCATATTCGTCCTCTGAGTCTTCCTCTGAGTCTTCTTCTAAAGCCCCGTATTCGGGCTCTGAGCCATCTTCACGGCTCCCATATTCTTCTTCTGAGTCTTCCTCTAGAGTTCCATATTCGTCCTCTCGACTTTTATATTCGTTCTCTGGGTTCCGAGATTCTTCTTCTGAATCTTTCTCTAGAGTCCTATATTCGGCCTCTAGGATCCCATATTCATCTTCTAGGGTTTCATATTCGTCCTCTAGAGTGCTATATTCGTCTTCTAGGGTTTCATATTGATCCTCTCGGGTCCTATATTCATTCTCTAGGCTCTCATATTCGTCCTCTGAGTCTTCCTCTAGAGTCCTATACCCCTCCTCTAGGATCCCATATTCTTCCTCTAAGGTCCTATATCTAAATTTAACAATTCCTGAACCCCTTTTATCTTTTCTGTATCGTGGATCGTCAAAATAAGCAAAAATAGTATTTCTACGTAAAACACCCATAAAGGGTATTTCAATCGAAATCCCCAAACAGGATATTAGCTCTTTTTCTTGTTCTTGATGATATTGTAATGGAATGACGAACCTATTTCTTCGTTTTTTTGCCAACAAATCCGAATTATCTTGAAGAATAGAAGGATAGACAAAATTCCAATGCTTGTTGGACACGATTCGATCTGACGTTAAATAATCAAGAATTTCCTTATCTTTTTTACCAAAAGTATCCAACAGTCTAGGGCTTACATGATCATTAGCCATTGAGAGGTCAAAGATATATCTTCCGTCAAGAGAAAAAGAATACGTATTCATTTGATCTTGATCCTTGTGCAGCGAAAAGGATGCTATACTGGATCGGCACATACTTACTGACAATATCCATAAATGGCTTGTTTTTGGTAATCCACGAAGATTACCATATTGATATTCGGGCGCATGGTAAACATCAGTACTCCAGTGCATTTCCCCGTCTGATTCGGAATAAATATGCTTTTGTACCTTTTCTTTAAAATGCAAAGTGGACGTTCCGGCACGAATCTCCGCAATTACTTGTTCAGATTCTACATATTGGTCATTTTGTACTAGAATCAAGCTTTTTAACGGAATATTCACACTATGTAGAATATCCTGACTCTGAATAGTTACACGCAAGTCTATATAGCATAGAAAAGCGGGCTGCCCATGACGGGTACGTGTGGGGTGAACCAAATTCTCATTGAATTGGATTTTTCCATTCGAGGGGGATCGTACAAGGTCGGCAGTACCCCCTGTGAATACTCCACCGGTATGAAAAGTTCTTAATGTTAGTTGAGTCCCTGGCTCCCCGATTGATTGACCCGCAATAATACCTACAGCTTCCCCCAATTCGACCAGATCGCCATGAGTGGGACTCCGCCCATAACATAATTGACAGATCCAAGATGTGCTCCGGCAAGTAAAAGGGGTTCTAATATATATTGCTTGTGCTCGAAACGGTTGTGCTCGAAAGGCAGTTATGAATCGATTGACTAATCCAATTCCAATATCTTGATTTCGAGCAGCAATGCATCGTGAACCAATATATATATCGTCTGCTAATACACGACCAATTAGTGTTTGGACAAAAAGTTTTTCTGTCATCCCATTTTGAGGACTCACAGAAATACCTCGGATAGTACCACAATCTCTTCTACGTACAATAATATGTTGAACTACTTCAACAAGTCTGCGTGTAAGATATCCAGCATCCGCTGTTCGTACAGCAGTATCTACAACCCCTTTGCGGGCTCCGTAGCAGGAAATTATATATTCTGTCAAAGAAAGTCCCTCGCGTAAATTGCTTTGAATAGGTAAATCAATCATTTGTCCTTGAGGATCCGCCATTAACCCTCTCATCCCTACTAATTGGTGTACCTGAGATGCATTTCCTCTGGCTCCTGAAAAAGACATTAGATAGACTGGATTAGACGGATCCGTTATCCGAAAATTCGAATTCATTTCTTGTTTCAAATATTCACTTGTAGCATACCATATTTCAACGGATTGGCGTAATTTTTCTACTGCGTGTACAGCCCCATAATAATAGTGTTTCTCCAAAAGAAAACTCTGTTGTTCCGCGTCTTGGACTAACCATCCTTTAGAGGGTATTGTTAAAAGATCCTCGATTCCTAAAGAAATTGATGTAGTAGTGGCTTGATGGAAGCCCAGAGCCTTTATTTGATCCAGTATATGGGATGTATATCCCATTCCGAAATGATCTATTAATCTGCTAATAAGTCGTTTCATAGCAGTTCCGTCTATCTCTTTATTATGAAAGACCAGGTTGGCCCGTTCCGCCATACATAAGTACCCCCTTTTTTGGCTGAGTAGGATTCGACAATTGCTGAGTAGGATTCGACAATAGGCCTGAGTCAGTGATTCGAAAACTTAAATTTACTCCCTTTCCTCAATCTCAATCTTAATTTGCGCGGCAAAAAAGATGGTACTAGCGAAATCGGAATGCCCCCCGAAAGGGGCATCGCCGAATCTAACTTCCTTGTTTAGATAGTATATGAATAGGCCCGACTGAATCCTTGTATGGCTTCCTCTATTTCTCTATAAAAAGAAATATGACCAAGAGTGGTTCGAATGTATATAGAACGGGTTTCTTTTTTTCTATTTCCGACTATTAGATAGTGGGCATAAATCTCATGATAAGTCCCAAAAGATTCATATTGAACTTCAATCGGAACTTCTCTTGACCCGGTGACGCGTTGATCTAGTTTCCATCGGAGCCACAATGGACTGTTTAAACCGATTAGTTTCTGTCTATAAGCTCCCAGTGCATCATAGGAACTAGAAAAATGAGGTTCTTTATCTTTCGTATACTTATAATTATTATTATTGTAGTTGACTTTTTTATTTGGATAGTTTCCGCAACTATTATATCTATTTGCACAAATACCTCGACGGTTTCCATTCGTTAATACATAAAGTCCGATAAGCATGTCTTGGGTTGGCACGCAAATAGGATCTCCAATAGCGGGAGATAGGAGATTCATATGAGAAAACATAAGTAAACGGGCTTCCGCTTGAGCTTCCAAGGATAAAGGTAGATGAACAGCCATTTGATCCCCGTCAAAGTCCGCATTGAAACCCTTACACACTAATGGATGTAAACAAATAGTACGCCCCTCTACTAAAGTGGGTTGGAAGGCCTGTATGCCTAATCTATGCAGAGTAGGTGCTCTGTTCAACAGTACAGGATGCCCCCGCATAACTTCTTGAAGTATTTCCCATACAATGGGTTCCTTTTCCCAAATTTTCCTTTTAGCAATCCTGACATTAGAAGTAGCACGTTTCGTGATTAAATCTCGAATTACAAATAGCTGAAAAAGCTTTATTGCTATCTCTAGAGGTAATCCACATTGATGTAATGAAAGCGAAGGACCCACAACAATGACAGAACGCCCCGAGTAATCGACCCGTTTCCCAAGCAGAGTCTCACGAAACCTTCCCCCTTTGCCCTCAATTACATCTGAAAGTGACTTGTATACTTTATTGTGACCATCCCTGGTCGGTTGCCCGCGGGACCCACTATCAAGAAGTGTATCCACGGCTTCTTGTACCAATTTTTCCTGGCACATTACTAAATCTGCTGGCGCTAATTCACTTCTTTTTAATAGATAGGCAAGGTTGTTGTTCCGACGGATAACTCTCTTATAAAGTTCATTAATATCCGAAGTAACTACTTTATCCCCAGACCTATAAACAATGGGTCTCAATTCGGGAGGAAGAACCGGTAATAAGCACAAAACCATCCATTCTGGTTCTACATTTGTTTGAATAAAATGTTTCGCCAATTGCATTCGTCTAATTAAAAAAACTTTTCTTATTCGTCTTTTTCTATCTTCCCATTCATCTCCACTATACCCCTCGTCTTCTAATTCCTTCCATTCAACCAAGGAATTCTCTATAATAATTCGCAAATCCAAATCCGCTAATTGTTCTCGAATAGCACCTGCTCCTGTCGCAATTTCCCTATTTCGAAATGTTGCAAAGCCAGGAGTAGAAAAAAAGGGAGAAATGTTGTGGTTACAGGATGAAATTTCATCTTCGAATAAACCTCGTAATCGTAAGAAAGTAGGTTTTTTAGCGCTGGGCCTAGCAAAAGAGAAATCGCCGTATACTAGGCCCTCCAATTTCTTAAGGGGTTTATCTAAAAGATTCGCGATATAACTAGGAAGACCTTTCAAATACCACACATGAGTCACTGGACATGCCAGTTTGATGTATCCCATTTGATATCTTCGTATCCGAGAATCAACAAATTCTACCCCGCATTTTTGACAAAATCTTTCGTCTTCGTTTTCAGCTATGCTCGCTCGAGAATTTCCGCAAGCACAAATTCCGCTTTTTATGGGCCCAAAGATTCTTTCGCAAAACAATCCATCTTTTTCTGGTTTATCGGTTTTATAATGAAAAGTGGAGGGCCTTGTGACTTCGCCAACGACTTCTCCATTAGGTAGGATTTTGTTAGCCCAAGCCTTTATTTGTTGAGGGGAAACGAGTCCAATTTGAAGTTGTTTATGTTTATATTGGTCAATCATAAAATAGAAATAAGAAAAGAATTTATATTTAATCCGATCAAACATCCTCCCTATTAATCTGAAAGTTCTTCTCAGATAGAAGGAAATGGTTCAGTTCTAGAGCCAAAGATCGTAGTTCTCGAACGAGCACTCGAAAAGATTCCGGAGGATCCTCGTGATTAGCCACTCTTTTTCCCCAGATCGTAGCATTAAGTATTTCTTGGCGAGCTATAAGATGATCAGATTTATAAGTAAGTATCTCTTGTAAAATATGAGCAACACCAAATCCTTCTAAAGCCCAAACTTCCATTTCTCCTACTCGTTGTCCCCCTTGCTTGGCTCTCCCTCTAACAGGTTGTTGGGTAACAAGTGAGTAGGGCCCGGTAGAACGTCCATGGATTTTCTCATCAACTTGATGAATTAATTTTAAAATATAGGACTTCCCTATTAGAACAGGTTGTTCAAAGGGATCTCCTGTTCTTCCGTCAAATATTCTGCTTTTTCCCGGGTATTCGGGTTCAAATATCCATGGATTATTTGTTTGTTTACTGGCTTCATATAGTTCCGAAAACACAAGTTTTCTTGAAGCCTCTTGCTCATATCTCTCATCAAAGGGTGCTATTCTATAATGTTTCTTTAGCAGATCCCCTGCTAATCCAAGCGAGCTTTCAAATATTTGTCCCACATTCATTCGTGAGGGTACTCCTAGGGGATTGAAGACCATATCAACAGGTGTTCCATCTTGCAAATAGGGCATATCTTGCCTAGGCAAAATTTTGGAAATGATCCCCTTATTCCCGTGTCTTCCTGCTACTTTATCCCCAACTTTGATTTCACGTTTCTGTAAAATATATACACGAACCATTATGTCGAGGGGATCCCTCTGGATCCATTTCACATCGATAATGCGCCCTCTTCCACCTATAGGTAGTTTGAGAGAAGTTTCTTTTGAAGTGGATACCTCAAGACCAAAAATAGCCCGTAATAATCCAGCTTCCGCGATATACGAGGATTCACTAGCTATCTGAGGCGTTAATTTACCTACTAAAATATCGCCAGTTTCTACCCAAGATCCCAACCTCACAACTCCATTTCTGTCCAAATTGCGGAGTAAATGTTCTTCTAGATGTGGTATTTCTTTAGTAATTTTTTCAGCGGAGCCTTGGCTTGTCGTATCTGTCTGAATTTCATATTTTCGGATGTGAAAAGAAGTATAAATATCCTCATATACCAAACGTTCGCTAATTAGTACTGCGTCTTCAAAATTGTAACCCTCCCACGGCATATAAGCTACTAAAACGTTTTTTCCTAAAGCGAGTTCCCCACCAAGTGTAGCTGCTCCCTCCGCTAAAATTTGCCCCTTTTTAATGGATTTACCCTCCGGAACCCGAGGTTTTTGATGCATACAAGTATTTTTGTTAGAGCGCTGATGAGCAACTAAAGGAATACTTATAGTCTTCCCACTACTTGATAAAAGGATCTTGTGACTATGACTAGAAATGATCTTTCCCTCGCATTCGGCTATAATAGAAACCCTTGAATCTAGAGCTGTTTGGCGTTCCAATCCAGTTCCAACAATGCACTTCTCGGACCGAGAAAGTGGAACTGCTTGGCGCTGCATATTAGAACTCATTAAAGCCCGATTCGCATCATTATGCTCAATAAAAGGAATGAGAGAGCCTCCAATAGAAAAATATTGGAAAGGAAAAATACTTCTAACATGAATCTGTTCCCATGCAATAGTAAGAAATTCTTGACGGTATCTTGCTGGAACAACCTGTTCTTCCTGAATACCTTGATTCAAGGACAAAGAATTTCCTGCTGCTATCATATAATATTCATCTCTATTTGGTGATAAATAAACCACCTGTCTCTCTTTTTTTTCTTTTCCTTTCTCAGATATTTCATAAAACGGACTCTCTATAGATCCCCACCAGTGATCAATTCTCGCATGAATAGCTAAAGATCCAGTAAGTCCAACATTGATTCCTTCGGACGTGTCAATTGGACAAATACGCCCATAGTGACTCGGATGAATATCTCGGCTCCGAAAACTTGCAGTTCTCCCCGTCAATCCTCCAGGACCCAAACAACTCACTTTTCGCCCATGAACCGTTTGTGTCAATGGGTTGGTTTGGTCAAAAACTTGAGATAAGGGATATGTGCCAAAAAAGGTCTCATAAGTAGTTATTAATAAAATCGAAGTTGAAGTTGGAGTTACTAAAGTTTGTGGAGTCGGTTTCGATTGACGTATGAATACTCTACGGATAGTTTTTTGAATGGCATGTTGTAAACGGCCAAGAGCCAGTCCGAATTGATCTTGTAACAGATCCGCAACCGAACGAATACGTTTATTTTTCAAGTGATTCATATCGTCATCGTCAAGTATACCCGTTCCAAATTTCATTCCAATCAAATGATCCGTAGCGGCCAATACATCTCGTGGTAACAAGAATGTATTGTTCTGAGGTATATCAAGATTCAGTCTCCGATTCATATTTCGTCGACCAACTCTTCCTAATTCACATTTTTGTTGAAAAAATTTCTTTTGTAATTCCTCACATAAGGACTCCGAAAATACCAGGTCCCCGCCTACACAAGCAAATTGTTGATAAAACTCCAAAATAGCTTTTTCTTTTGACTCAATCCTCTTTTTCTCCTTAGCATTCGGGAAAGACAAGAAAATTTCGGGGTAGGAAACATTATCTAAAATTTCTCTTAGATTCGAACCCATAGCTGATGATAGAACTAAAATAGATATCTTTTGTTTTCTACTCACGCGAGCCCATATCCTTTCTTTTTTATCAATTGCTAATTCCGATCTTCCTCCCCAATCTGATATTATAGTCCCGGTGTATATAGAAATTCCCTTATGGTCTAATTCCGAGCGGTAGTAAATACCAGGACTTAGCAATATTTGATTGATCACAATTCGATATATTCCATTTATTATAAAGGTTCCTAAGGAATTCATTATAGGAATGTTTCCGATAGAAATGGTTTGCTTTTGCACATCGAAACCAAAAATTAATCTTGCAGATACATATAATTCAGAAGAATAAGTGAGTGATTCATACACAGCATCTCTTTCTTTTATCGAGGGTTCTAGCAATTGATATCCTTTCGCAAATAATTGAAATGCAATTTCGTGATCTGGATCTTTAATTGTTGGAAACTTCTCAAGTTCTTCTGCCAAGCCTTGATTAATGAACCTACAAAATCCCTCGAATTGGATCTGACTAAATCCGGGTATTGTGGACATTCCCTCATTCCCATTCCGGAGCATTTTAATCTTAAGTTTCCTATTTATCAAAAAAAAAATTCCATTATCAGCTCACTCTTTATCAATCCCTACGGATCAATCTAGCAATCATGGAATCTATATTCTGTTTACTGAATCACATGAAATTCTAGAGAACTCCACATACGTATTTCATATATGTATTTCATACATATGAATAGAGATAATTTTGACGAAAGTTCCAATTTTGCAGGGGTAGAAATGGAATTAAAATGAATTGAAAAAAAAACTCCTAGAAAAAATTCTGCCACTTAAATTTAAAGTTTATGATATTCTAATCAGATTGGATAGGAAAGATTTCTCGTTTTAGCTACTTTCTATGAAAGAAATAAAGCCATAAAATTAATAAGCACTAGAAAGTTTGACTTTAGTTCGATTTAGAATTTAGAATAGTACGCTTAGTTTTATTTTCAAAAAGAATTTGAAGGTTCTTTTTTGTTTTCTAGTATTTGTAGCAGTAGAATTTCTGAAAAATAAAGGATTTCGTTGTAGAATCCTAAAATAAAGTACTTACTTTTTTTTAAGTACTTGCTAATCTAGTTATCCACCTAATATTTAATGCAACGAAAAATAAAAGCATGATTCCCCATAGGGATATGTACATAAGGGGGATCCATAGATAATAATGCTGTTCGGACCAGGAGTTTACTTATATACAATTCGGGAAACTTTTATTCTATTTTATTATTCCATTAAAAGGAATGGGAGGAGAGAATACCAGTCGTTTACTACTGCAATTCAAAAAAAAAATTCTAGTTAATGGTTCCAATTTGTTCTGAATTTTGCATGGAAATCCATTTTTGCTCCTTTGTCATCTCAATAGAATAGAAAGAAAAGGGAAGTTTTCTAAGCAATGTTTAACATAGAATCCATCGAGGAAAATAAGCAAAACAGGATCCAAAAAAGCAGAAATCGATTTTTTGAAAACGATTGGAAAAATTCAGTAGAATTACATTCAAGATAAAAGCAAAGGGGTTTTAGTAAGAAAATATGGATGAATACTTCTCGATTTTAGATCGGATTTTTTGGCGGCATGGCCAAGTGGTAAGGCAGGGGACTGCAAATCCTTTATCCCCAGTTCAAATCTGGGTGCCGCCTGATCAATCAAATACTTACCCCATAAGTTGGGGCAAGAGAGTAACTAGGTCTGGCGATACTGGATTTTGAGAATCCATACCATAGTTCTATCCTCAAACTAGGGTTTGTTTTGGCGGCAGTGGCCCGTTAGCTACTAACAGAGATGAGGTAGCCTTTCCTTATTCTTTTATTAATTCGATTCAGGAATTTCAAACTATGAGGCTAAGGTGTCAGAAACCTTCGTATCCACCAAAGGGCCCTAAAGGGCTTTCTTTTTAAAATCTAAAATTGAAGAAGGGACTTTGCGAAGAAATAGCAAGACTTCCTAATTATCATACATTTTTTTTTAGTACATCTTACTACATACACTAAAGTAAAGAAAGGCTACAGATTCTGTCGAGAATTAGAAGAATAAATAGGCTGATCAAAAATCAATTTCAGAGTTGTGGGTAAGGTCTCCTCACTCTTTCGTAGAAAGATAGAAAGTGGGGCAGTAGGGTTTAGCTCAAAAAAAAACATGGGTAAGGTATGGGTAAGGTAGGTATCCAATAAATATTTATCTATCCTAATTTTATGGTATATTCTGACGTGCTTTACTTATAAAAATAAAAAGGTAACAAAAGGAAGAAAAAATCTCTCTATTCCCGCGTCTTCTAGTTAGAACATTCCCCCACTCCTTTTTAAAAGGGATATGTATTATATTTATACTTAATACTTTCCAACTCTACCAAAAATAATATAAAAATTTGTTAGGAGTAAATTCCTTTAACTGATTCATCTATAGTCTTAGGGCAGAATTTTGACTCTGTGCCCTTAATTCCACTATGATTATTGATCAATAGTCGAATAATTCCTTCATATAAATAGGAGACATAATTTACATGGATATAGTAAGTCTCGCTTGGGCTGCTTTAATGGTAGTCTTTACATTTTCTCTTTCGCTAGTAGTATGGGGGAGAAGTGGACTCTAGGGATACTACTAATTGATTGAGTAGTCCAATTGTAGTATCAACTCTTTTCTTTAATTGATCGTTTTGCATTAATCATTTTGTCAAACTTTATTTTTTCTCTCTTTCTTTAGTTTTGTTTCACTCTTGTAAAAAACTCTTTTAAGAATAAGAAAGAGTCAGTCGTTCTATTCTACTATGTTCCATTCTACTATAAGAAATGGAATAGAAAGAACGATTATAGTAATTAAGAATTTCTACTAGAAGTGACGAGTAAAAATAAAGCTCTTTACATAAGAAAATTAGACTTTCTTACATGAAGCTATTCACAACATATCGCACATTTTTCATTTAGACTCTTTTCTTATTCTTAGAAATTCTTTTTGTTCTTTTTTTTTGAAGGATCTCGCGTGAAGCATCTCACGTCATTTTTAAGTATGAAAGATTCGCCGGTTTTTTCCTTTTATTTACTTTTTTTTTTACTATAGTTTTTTTTACTATAGTCTATTCTCATATTATTTTTCTCCCTCTCCATGGATTCCTTCAATGAGGAATTGTTTTCGATTTATTTTTTATTTTGACTTGCTTGAAATTAAGTGGATCCAGTGAAAAAAGAAGTTGAATTAGATTACTATTTCAATCTACTAATCTATTCTATGTAGATTCAAGATAATATAATAGAAAGAATCATAAAGTGTGGTAGAAAAAACTATATGTAGTTCTTTCTACCACACTTTATGATTCCAACCAGATCCTTTCATTTAAGACTTGGATTTTTATTTTGTTTAATCCCTTTTTCATTTCTTCAATGATTAATTGGAATTCCAATTAATCATTTTGGCTGGCAGTTTTTACATAAATAATAAGTAAAAAGGCAGTAGGAACTAGAATGAACAATGTAGTAGCAATAAATGCGAGAATATTTACTTCCATAACCTCTTTATTTTATTTTTTTTTCACAATAACTCGGGATGTAATCCCATGGAGAGGAAAAGGGGGTATCCTGTAAATTCAAGGGGAGGACTTGCATTCTGATAATACTAAATCAATTCAATATTATGAATATAGGATCTATCAAATCAATTCATGGTTGCTAGTGGAATAATATAACATAGGAAGATCCCTTATCCATACTAAGACCAAAATAGATTTTTTGATTGGATTCTGAACCCCTCTATTTTTCATCCTTTTCGACTTTTGCTTTTCTATATATATGTATAGCCAAGAATCTTTCTTATCCAATTTCCCTTCCTTTTTCTTATAGTTATACATACAATTATGTATGTATGTATTATATGACCGACTTTCTATGGGTTACATAGAGATCCAAATAAGCAGTAGAATTAGAAATGAGATGGAGAAAAGAGGATCTTAAATAAAAAAGATCCAATATTTTATTTTAATTTAGGAAAAAGGGCGTTTGCTTAGTTTTTTTAGGTTACTATCAATATCTGTTTTTTGGAGTCTAAAGATGAGAGCGGATTCATAAAAAAGGGGTCGGCAAATGGCCTGAGAATGAGGTATATTCTTGGAAAGAATTCATTGAATATACACAAACTAAGTTGGAACTACAAAATGGAAGTGGTGTGGTTTATAATAACCCTCAAAAAGGAACTAATTATATTCATTCTCTAACAATAAACGAATACAATTTGTGTATGGATTCCGGTATTTTACCGGAACTCTATTCCATAAGAGTCAAATAGGAAGTTAAGATGAGGATGGTATCATCATACCATAAAAATAGAGTAATATCCTAAATTATACTAATCCACGTATGATATGTACGTCTTTCCTTATCAATAAGGGGTTCCCATAGATATTTGATATTGCCTTCTGCCCACTTTTTTCAGGGAAATTTTTAATGAAAAAGAGAAAGATGAATTTTTCCATTCATTGAACCCTAGTTCGGGACTGACGGGGCTCGAACCCGCAGCTTCCGCCTTGACAGGGCGGTGCTCTAACCAATTGAACTACAATCCCTGCGGGGTGTATGGCATACCTATTCTTAAATAGAACCATTAAGAAGATTCGTCTGTCGTACTCTAAGAAATAGATGAATTATATACTACATACCCACATATCCTATGTGGGTATAGTGAGAGTAGCATAACTAGTATGTCGCGATTTTTTATCCCTAAAAATAAATGATAATCCACCTTTCAATAAGAAAAACTCTTATCTTTGTTAAGAAAAGAATCAGAGAGATATGGCTTAGAAATAGATTTTCCCTTTCTTTTTTCTTTATCCTTTATTTATATGGATCAGATATTTTTTTTATGGAAGAAAAAAAGTGGATTTAGTTCATATTCACGAAGCCCTAGATTTTTGGGCCGAGCTGGATTTGAACCAGCGTAGACATATCGTCAACGAATTTACAGTCCGTCCCCATTAACCGCTCGGGCATCGACCCAGGAAGAATTTTTTCTAGGGTTTTTGATAATCTATAGATTAACCTCTTTTTATAATACTCCCTACCCCCAGGGGAAGTCGAATCCCCGCTGCCTCCTTGAAAGAGAGATGTCCTGAACCACTAGACGATGGGGGCATCACTAGACGATAATGCTATATGGAACCACTCGTTATTATACTATAATGATAGTATGAGCAGTTTTTTGGAATTGTCAATATACTCGAAGAGTATAAATAGATAAAAGCAAAGAGTCTTTCCTACTTTTCTGTTATACTTTCATAGGATTTTTTTTTTTTTTTTTAGTTGATGGTTGGGTTAATTCACGGATCATCCCGTGCTTTTTAGGGGAATTCTTTACCCTTTAAAGGGTATAGAATAAGAATAGATTAATAAAAAGGATTCTAGACATATATTGATTTGATTGCTCTAACAGGAAAAAGAGTCCAATTTCATTTCTTTTTTGCAATTTAAACTCTGTGCTTCGTTTAGTATTCAGGCCAAAAAAGTGGGCATCTACCACTAAATGAAATCATAAAATTCAAGAAAAAAAAAGAAAAAAGTGAATGAATTTAGTAGAAAAGTACTCTATCGGATTTGAACCGATGACTTCTCTCTTGCCGTGATATTACTCTACCACTAGTGGAAAAGCCCTTTATCGGATTTGAACCGATGACTTATGCCTTACCATGGCATTACTCTACCACTGAGTTAAAAGGGCTTTTTATTCAAAAATTAGCCACTTTCATTTCCCATTATAGGTCTACTGCATAATGTACATAATATATCTATATGTATATATACATAATCTATATCTATATATACATAATATATAGATATAGAGATTTTTTTTCTATATTGAGATATAGAAGTTTATTCGCGGTGAGGTTCAAAAAGGGCAAAGGGGCGATTTTCCCGTGCTCAGAATGTTCTGCAGAATTAGGGACTTTTTTTTCTATTGGCTGATCTTATGATGAGAAATTTCTCCATTTATGTTTTATTTCCCCTAATTCTAATGGGGGGTATAAAGGAATTTGGACTCTGCATATACCCATGTGACTGGGTATTAATGTTCAGCGGTATACTTCTTATCTGTCTGTTATTGGAGTTTTATCAACAATTTTATTCTAAAAAGTGGGCAGTCGAATTTATACTGCAGAGTATAAAAATTATTCTACCAAAAAAGAAAGAAAGGAATTGATGGGACTGTATTGTCTCCTATATCTCTTAGTATATATTGTAGGAATAATCAAACTATAGAATACGAAGAATACGATCCTAATCGAAATGCATACATTTGGTTCATACCCTAGTGGGATGGTAATAAGAGATTTCTTTTCCAGACTAAAGGGAGGCCTTCTAAATCCTAAAGTAAAGGCCCGCGATTGAAGTACCAACTGCTCACTTTTCTCCGTAGGTGGAATTCCTCGAATGGTTACCCCTTGACAAAGGGTAGCGTTGGTATCATAATCTACATGTAGCGGGTATAGTTTAGTGGTAAAAGTGTGATTCGTTCTATTAATAACTGAATTTGAAATGATATACTTAAGACATCCTTAAGTTTTTTATATTCATATTCCGATGAAAACTTTAGTTCTTATAAAGGGTTTAATCCTTTTCCTCTCAATAGCATATTGAGGAAGAATATACATTCTCGCGATTAGTATCCAAAGACTAATTAAATTTGCATGCAAAATACAGATTTGATTATAAGTACAGAGTCGCGAAGCATAATTTTGCATTGGATTAAGTATTCCAATTTTTTAAATATGAGTAAAGGATCTATGGATGAAGATACAAAAAAGTTTATTTCCAATCGTAACTAAATCTTCTTTTATTTAAAAAAGAAATGGAAGCCCAATAGCTAAAAAACGATAGTTTTGGTTTACTAGAACCATCAGGATATTGTTTCAGCTCGGTGGAAACCCAGCTCTTTTCCTCAGGATCTCTTGAATGAAATTAGGGAACGAAGTAAGTAGATTAGATGGATATTTAGGAGAACTTCTATCTCCTACTCTATAGGGATCATCTAGAAAGCGGAGAGCTTTGGTTCCATTCAGACAGAAAAGCTGACATAGATGTTAAGTGGTTAGAATAGCCATAAAGGAGCCGAATGAAATAAAAATTTCATGTTCGGTTTTGAATTAGAGACGTTAAAAATAATCAACCAACGTCGACTATAACCCCTAGCCTTCCAAGCTAACGATGCGGGTTCGATTCCCGCTACCCGCTCCATTCTGTATAAAAAGACTATTCTATTTGTCTAGACATGGTAGAGACTTGTATTCAATCTTTTTCGTCCACCAGTTTTTGGCCCTACAGAGCGGAGTAGAGCAGTTTGGTAGCTCACGAGGCTCATAACCTTGAGGTCACGGGTTCGATTCCCGTCTCCGCACTTAGCAGTCCAGATAAATAAATAGACTATTTTATTTCTCTAGATATGGTAGAGGGCTATATCCTACTCTTTTTTTATTCAGCAGGCAGAAAAGAAAAACGAAATAAAAGAAAGGCATAGTCTGTCCCCTTTTAAAAGCCATTTTCTCTTGTTTGTCTCGGTGAATCCCCGGTTTAGGGCACCCTCTTGGCAAGTTCGATTTTCGCTCCCGAAGCACTCTTTTTTTTTTTAGTCGGGTGCAAAGGATAAGATAGGAAGGGATACAGTACTAGACTAACAACTACTTAATTTAATAGTAAGTAGTCAACTAGATTGAATTTTTTATCATAGTACCTTATTAAGCTG